CATAATGGCCATGAACCGTTGCTCCTGGGGTGGCCAAATAAGGCTTAGCGGATCGTATTACTACAGAATCCATTTTAACAATTAGAACTTGACCCGATTTGAGGTGTGGTCCGTTTTTGGCTATACATACATTTTCAAAAATAAACTGCCCAAGACTCATTTTTGTAGACGTCCCTTCACAACAATTGTGCTGAAGAAAATACCAATTTAAATTGAATGGATTCAAAATAATGTTACTGCACGAATCAGAATTATAAATTTTACCAATTTCATCCATTAAAAAATATTTAATTACTTGAAAAGTCTGTTTTAAGTTGTCAAGTTGCAAATAGTTAGTTACCAAGATCTGATTATAAGTTATTAAATGGGAAAATGAATAAAAATTCGCAGTTTGAAGGGCTGTTCCTAAAGGGCCCAAGAAATTCCTAATTGGAATTGGGGGATCTTTTTTAATTGATTCTTTTATCACATTGTGATATTTTACATCGTTGAATGGGCCCATTTGAAAACAATTGGAGGATGACAAAATTATCAAAGATTGGTATTCCTTATTTCTATTCAACAATGTATGAATAGTTCCTTGGTTTTGATTAAGGGATTCTTTAATCCTTGCGTTGGAATAGTAGAAAAAACTGGAAGAAAACGGATTGATATTGGTGCAATCTGATCCATTCTCAGAGATAAATCCTGAACCCGAAGGATCATTCCTTTTTGCGGTATACGAAATAGGGGATTTCACTAAGTCGATTTTTATAAAATCTCGAATCAAATCATTTATCCTTATTTCAACAAAGGAAGTACGGGTCTCTTCGATATAAGAACTTTTTTTGTCTTGGGTACAATTTAATACTAAACAAGTCCTAACTAATTGAATACTTGTGTCATAAATTTCCCGAATTGGTTTGCCATTTCCATAAAGGATATAATTGACAACTCGAAGTTGCACATTATCCATTTCCTGCAATAGATCCGGGGGGAAAAGTCTTACTAAATTTATACCGTCTGTTATTTCATATGTGACTACAGGTCGAACCAAAACAAAATACTTTTTTTTGGTAGGTGTGATCCGTTGGACATAGATCCAGTTTTTCCCTTTTTTGGATTCTTTCGAATTTATCTTTCTCGTTCCTGGTGGTATCAAGACACCACTATGTCGAGATATCTTATCTGTCTCTCCAGGAAAATGGATATCTCCAGAAAATATTTTTAGTTCAATTCTTTTTTTTTTTATCTCCACTCGAACCAACCCGCCTACTCGGCTTCTTGTAGTTAAAGCTATTTGTGTATCTATCCCAATAATACTATTGTTCCGTACCATTATGGAAGAAGATCCAGGTAAGATATGCACTTCCTCGGGAATGAAAAAGAACCGATCCACTTTTATTTGGTATTTTGGCTTAAATTCCTTGACTCCTCGATACTCAATTAAATCCTCTTTTTTGGCGATTGGATAGACTTCTATAGTGCCGTATTTAGTAATTCCCCAACTCTTTCTTCTGTATTGAGGATCATCGAAAAAAGCAAGAATACTATTTCTACGAAAAATACCATTTATGGGTATTTCGATCGAGATGCCCGAAAGGGGCATTAGTTCGTTCTCGCGTTCTTGAATCGATTGGAGTGGAATAATGAATCTTTTTCTTCGTCTCTTTGCCAATAAATCATAATCGGCGTATAGGATGGTCGGATATCTGAGATTACAACGAACAATTCGATTAAATTCTGAATAATCAGGGCGTTCTTCTTCTTTTTTACCAGAAAAATACGAACTAAAGAATTTGTGTCTCACTTGATCATTAGTTACCGAGAGGTTAGAAATAGATCTTTTCTTGACAGAAAAAGAACGAGCGTTCGTTTGATCTTGATCCTTGTGGATCGAAAGGGAGACTAGATCAGATCTGCGCGGCTCTCCTAATAATATCCATAAATGACTTGTTTTTGGTAAGAGATGAACATTTCCATATGTAAATTCAGGTGCATGATACACGTCGGTATTCCAGTGCATTTCTCCCTCTGAATCAGAATAAATATGTTTTCGAACCTTCTCTTTAAAATTCAAAGTGGATGTTCCTGCGCGAATCTCAGCAATCACTTGTTCTGATTCTACATATTGATCATTTTGAACTAAAAGAAAACTTTTGGGTGGAATATTCACATTATGTAGAATATCCTCACTTTCAATAGTTACATACAAGTCTATAGAACATAGAAAAGCAGGATGCCCATGACGTGTACGTGTCGGATGAACCAAGTCCTCATTGAATTTTATTTTTCCATTAGAGGGGGCTCGTACATGTTCTGCAGTACCCCCTGTAAATACTCCGCCGGTATGAAAGGTTCTTAATGTTAATTGAGTGCCGGGCTCTCCAATAGATTGACCTGCAATAATACCCACAGCTTCTCCCAATTCGACCAAGTCACCGTGAGTAGGACTCCGGCCATAACATAATTGACAGATCCAAGATGTACTCCTACAAGTAAAGGGAGTTCGAATATATAT